CGTATTGTATTATGGATAGGCTAATAAATAAAACTAAATAACTAAATAAAAGAAAAGGACTCATTGAGATTCTGAAGATAAGCCTAACCAATAGAATGAACTAAAAGGGTTCTGCATCATGAACTTTGTACCGCGCACATAACTTAGATGGGCTCTAGAAAGTAGGGGGGAATGAAGAAATAGAAAATCGAATACGAAAGAAAATACAAAGAAATGAAAGGGGGTCGGATTATATTTGTACTGTATCTGAGACGAACCTTGTCTATTCCGATCTTTCAACTACTCTAAACTAGACTTTTGGGTCTTTCAACTAACTAATTTTATCTCTCGAATATGTATGGAGTATTAACTTTTTGAATGAGAGTAGACAAGACACAGTCTGAACAAAAAAATAAAAAAAAAAAAGAAGAGGAAACATAATCGAATTCTTTTCTTTTACATATTTGATATACTTTTTACCTACCTAAAAGATGGGAGGAGTCCATCTCTCCAGACACCTAGAGGGATAAGTATATATATATCATGATCTAGACTCTAGACTATTAATGAATATGTATGTTGAGTCATATAAATATCAATGAATTTGTAGAATAGATATTCAGATAAATTAATCATGTGCCAGGAACCAGATTTGAACTGGTGACACGAGGATTTTCAGTCCTCTGCTCTACCAGCTGAGCTATCCCGGCTATCCCCGATGCAGCATCCTCATTTTACTAGAGGACTTGGTCTATGTCAATTAAAAATAAAAGGGCGAAAGGGTATTACAAAACAAAGTATTATTCAGAACCCAGAATTTCTTGGATCTTCAAAAAAACTTTGTAAGAGGAAAAAAAATTCTTCGCGGATCTCTTTGTGAACGAGTAGAGTGAATGATAACCAGAACGAATTTTGAGCCGCTAGCGAAAAGAGAGGATAATTAGGGAGTCAAGTAGTCTTTTTTGGGGATAGAGGGACTTGAACCCTCACGATTTTTAAAGTCGACGGATTTTCCTCTTACTATAAATTTCATTGTTGTCGGTCTTGACATGTAGAATGGGACTCTCTCTTTATTCTCGTCCGATTAATGAGTTCTTCAAAAGATCTACCGGACTATGGAGTGAATGATTTGATCAATGAATATTCGCTTCTTTTCTTTCTTGGAATCGATTTACAAGAATTCTTTCATTTTTCATATCAAAAAATACAGATTCGAGCCATCATTAATCATTTGATATAATATTTCAGTACCTATGTATATCGGGTTATCCTTCATCCTTTCTGGTTCTGGAGTTTTAATGGAAGGATTCGTTTAACAACGGAACATAGTCAACTCCATTTGTTTTTGTTAGAACAGCTTCCATCGAGTCTCTGCACCTATCCTTTTTTTATTAGCGTTTTCTGGTTTTCGGAAAACGGGATTTGGCTCAGGATTGCCCATTTTTTATTCCAGGGTTTCCCTGAATTTGAAAGTTATCACTTAGTAGGTTTCCATATTAAGGCTCAATTCACTTAAGTCCGTAGCGTCTACCAATTTCGCCATATCCCCCTTGAATTTTGTTTTAAGATTTGAATCCTCCCCTTTTCCTTTCATTTATGCTTATGCTAGAACCTTTGAATTCATTAGATACCGATTCCTAAAAAGCCCTTCCCCCTTTTTTCTTGCCTATCTTCTTTCATCTCATCTCTATCGGGGACCATATTTGTATTTAGTCCAATCAGAAATGATTCTATCATTTCTGCATCTACAATTCAATATACATGAGATATATACCGCACATATATGCTTCCCTTCTTCTCATCTTTCTCATACAATTCGAGAATACTCGAACGGTCGATTCTTTTTTGTCTTAGCTTTCACCTTTCCGAATGAAAGCGGCGGGATGTCTCATTATGATCTGAATTGCATTTATCTGGATTGCACCTTTCTATTTCATTTTTCTTATCTTTTCCTTAGTCCTTACCTTAGACCTTAGAGCAGACCCTCTATAACTACAATGCGAATTCATTAATGATTATTTAATGATCACTAAGTATTAATATATTTCAAAAATGAATAAAATTCTATTAATTATATTATAGAATTCTAATATGTATATTAGACTAATAAGATTGTAATCTAATAATTAGATAGAAAATTTCTATCTTATATAGAATCTTATATAGAAAAGTCTATGATATATAATATGTAATCATATCATATATGTAATAATATTATAATAGAAAACAATAAATAAAAAAAAAATCTCAAACAAATGTTATTTGAATTCAAATATAAAAATGAAAAAAAAAAAAGATTTAATATTGATTGTTTTTAAACATATATTTGAAAGGTAGATCGAAATTATATATTGCCCTATTCTATTAATTGTTAATATTCAATATTTTTTTTTGAATCTATATTCTTTTTTCTTTTATATATTTATATTAATTATGATTTATATATTTATATTAATTATGAATAGCTAAGAAAGAATAGTTAATAGCGAAGATACCAGCAGTTTACTGAATTTCTATGCAT